AAGAACAAAACTATGACATGTCATGATACATACAGGAGTGGGGGATTATGGGACAAAAAATAAATCCGCTTGGTTTCCGACTTGGTACAACACAAAGTCATCATTCTCTTTGGTTTGCAAAACCAAAAAATTATTGCGAAGGTCTACAAGAAGATCAAAAAATACGAAACTTTATTAAGAATTATGTACAAAAAAATATGAGAATATCCTCCGGTGTTGAGGGAATTGCACGGATAGAGATTCAAAAAAGAATTGATCTAATTCAAGTCATAATCTATATAGGATTCCCAAAATTATTACTAGAAAATAGACCGCGAAGAGTTGAAGAATTACAGATGAATGTCCAAAAAGAACTTAATTGTGTGAACCGAAAAATAAACATTGCTATTACAAGAATTGCAAATCCTTATGGACACCCCAATATTCTTGCCGAATTTATAGCCGGCCAATTAAAAAATCGAGTTTCTTTTCGCAAAGCAATGAAAAAAGCTATTGAATTAACTGAACAGGCAGATACAAAAGGAATTCAAGTACAAATTGCAGGGCGTCTTGACGGAAAAGAAATTGCGCGCGCCGAATGGATCAGAGAAGGTAGAGTTCCTCTACAAACCATTGGAGCTAAAATCGATTATTGTTCCTATACAGTTCGAACTATATATGGGGTATTGGGAATCAAAATTTGGATATTTGTAGACGAAGAAAAATAAGAGTTTACGTGTCTTTAGAGCCTACCCATTAATGGAAATAAACAAAACAAAGAAGGAGCTCTTTTTATCTTCAATCAAAACAAAAACGAGAAATTCCGCAATTATATAGGGTTGAATAAAAATTCGATTGATTTTTTTATATAATTGCTATGCTTAGTGTGTGACTCGTTGGTTTTTTTTAGGGCTAGGATTCAAAAAAATGGACCGTCCTGTAATCTCAACTAATACCTATAGCACTAAGAACCAACTCATTGCTTCGTATTATCTGAATCCAAAGAACCAGTCAAGATATAATATTGGTCATATCGTTGTAGCAACTGAAATGTTTTTTTGCATAAACAAAAAAAACCAACTTGACTATGGGTTGTGAAGTTCTAAGTTGTGAAGGAAAATAGAAAAGCATGCGGATAGCTGGAAGGATGAGAGAAAGAGAGAAAGAAAATATCCATGATATAGGATTCCAATATGTAGGGTCTATGAGTCATCTCATAAAAAACAGTGTAATACAGCATCAATAATGATTCATCCCTAACTAGATGAATCGGCTCATAGAACAAAAAAATCAAGAGCCCCAAGACAATAAAAACTGAGAAAATTGACTTAAGAAAAAATTTCATTATATACAAGGACTCCGTTGGAGAATTCAGACCTAACCATTAATTGAGAAGCAATGGGAACGACGTAACCCGTGAATAAAGAAGATTCTATTGGAAATGAATCTTAATGATTTATTGGGTGGGATGGCGGAACGAACCCGGGAACTAAACTATTCTTTTATTCGGAGCAACCATGAACTAACCCTACAACTGAAATAGATATTGAAAGAGTAAATATTCGCCCGCGAAAGGTTTATTTTATTGGATTGATTTATTTTGAGCGATCCAATATGGTAAAAGGCAAAAAAAAATAAAGATTTGTTATAAGGTAAAAAAAAAAAAAAGACATTGAGATTCTCTATAAATATAATACACATGTTTCAATTCTATATCTAAACACGATATACAAATTTAGAATAGATTAATTAGATGAAATTTTTAAAATCCTATGCTTCAGTATATTATTCATTAAATCCTTGTATATCTTGATAAAATCTTTTTTAGTCCTTTCATTCGCGAGGAGCTGGATGAGAAGAAACTCTCATGTCCAGTTCTGTAGTAGAGATGGCATTGAGAAAGAACCATCAACTATAACCCCAAAAGAACACGATTCCGTAAACAACATAGAGGAAGAATGAAAGGAATATCTTATCGAGGTAATCATATTTGTTTCGGTCGATATGCTCTTCAAGCGCTTGAACCCGCTTGGATCACATCTAGACAAATTGAAGCGGGGCGCCGAGCAATGACACGAAATGTACGGCGTGGTGGAAAAATATGGGTACGTATCTTTCCAGACAAACCAGTTACAGTAAGACCCACGGAAACCCGTATGGGATCCGGGAAAGGATCCCCCGAATATTGGGTAGCCATCGTTAAACCGGGTAGAATACTTTATGAAATGAGTGGAGTAGCTGAAAATATAGCTCGAAAGGCTATTTCAATAGCGGCGTCCAAAATGCCGATAAGAACTCAATTAATTATTTCGAGATAGGAATGTCGAACCAAAGGAAATAAATCTTGGGTATAAAAAAATGCGGGTTTTCCTTTTTTTTTTTCGTTTTTACTTCGTCCTTTCAGTGCTTTACTTTAAATTAAACATTAAAAAAAAAGATATGATTCAACCTCAAACCCATTTGAATGTAGCAGACAATAGCGGTGCCCGAGAATTGATGTGTATTCGAATCATAGGAGCCAGTAATCGTAGATATGCTCATATTGGTGACGTTATTGTTGCTGTGATCAAGGAAGCAGTACCAAATACGCCTTTAGAAAGATCAGAAGTGATCAGAGCTGTAATTGTACGTACTTGTAAAGAACTCAGACGTGATAACGGTATGATAATACGGTACGATGACAATGCTGCAGTTGTCATTGATCAAGAAGGAAATCCAAAGGGAACTCGAGTTTTTGGTGCGATCGCCCGGGAATTAAGACAGTTGAATTTTCCTAAAATAGTTTCATTAGCACCTGAAGTATTATAAGAGGGGACCGCGCTATAGTGATAGTATTAAAATAAAAGAGATAAATAACAATTTAGTAGAGTATGTCTCACGTATATACTTTTAATAATTTTCATAAAAAAAAGAACATGTTGATTATATCAAAATTCGGAAGCAACAAAATTTTGAGTTTATCATGGGCAAGGACACTATTGCTGACATAATAACTTCTATACGAAATGCTGACATGAATAGAAAGGGAACGGTTCGAATAGCATCTACTAACATCACCGAAAACATTGTTAAAATACTTTTGCGAGAGGGTTTTATCGAAAACGTAAGGAAACTTACGGAAAACAAAAAGGAGTTTTTGGTTTTAACCCTACGACATCGAAGAAATAGTAAAGGACCGTATAGACCCGTTTTAAATTTAAAACGAATCAGTCGACCCGGTCTACGAATCTATTTTAACTATCGACGAATTCCTAGAATTTTAGATGGGATGGGGATTGGAATTCTCTCTACTTCTCGGGGTATAATGACAGACCGAGCAGCTCGACTAGAAAGAATCGGCGGAGAGATTTTGTGTTATATATGGTAATTCTTCTTCTATCAGAATTGTATAGAATTGTATTTGGAGCTTACTTTTGTGTTGTGAGAAAAAAAAGGGGGGGATTCCTCGAGGTTTCATTTTAATTACCGAATAACTTACCAATGGTATGTTCCGAGTTCTTTTAGATGGTTTAGAGAGTGAAATAAGATTCTAGGTTATGTTTCAGGAGGGATCCGAACCATTTTTATACATATACTAGTATACATATACTACCGGTGGCTAGAAGCCAAATTGAAAGAAGTCGTTATGATTCAAATGGAGGGCGTATATAGAATATATAGACTACACAAAAGGATTTGAGTGATTAGGCGATTTTTCAATATTCCTTTCAGGGGATACAAATCACGGTTCAAAAATTTCAAGAAACTTTTTTTCTTCCAATAAGTAAAGTAGATTCGAAATTCAATTAAGGAATAACAATTATGAAAATAAGGGCTTCGGTTCGTAAAATTTGTGAAAAATGTCGACTGATCCGCAGGAGGGGACGGATTATAGTAATTTGTTCCAACCCGAGACATAAACAAAGACAAGGATAATCTTTCGAAAAGGGACTCTAGAAAGTAACCAATGAACAAATCAAAATAAAAGATCGGTTTTGACATGAAATGGATATATCCATATATCTCTGACTTATATTTATGAAATGATCAAATATGGCAAAATCTCCACCAAGAAGTAGTTCACGTAGGCCAGGGCGGATTGGTTCACGTAAAAGTGGACGTCGAATACCAAAGGGCGTTATTCATGTTCAAGCAAGTTTCAACAACACCATTGTGACTGTTACAGATGTCCGGGGTCGAGTAATTTCTTGGTCCTCGGCCGGTACTTGTGGATTCAGGGGTACGAGAAGAGGTACGCCTTTTGCTGCTCAAACCGCCGCAGGAAATGCTATTCGAGCAGTAGCGGATCAAGGTATGCAACGAGCAGAAGTCATGATAAAGGGTCCTGGTCTCGGGAGAGATGCGGCATTACGAGCTATTCGTAGAAGCGGTATCCTTTTAAATTTCGTACGGGATGTAACCCCTATGCCACACAATGGTTGCAGACCCCCTAAAAAAAGACGGGTGTAGAAATAAACATTGAAGAGATTTCAAGAGAAATAAATGACTCAACGATCTGACAAAAAATATTACTATGGTTCGAGAGAAAGTAAAAGTATCTACTTGGACACTACGGTGGAAGTGTGTTGAATCAAGAGCAGATAGTAAGCGTCTTTATTATGGACGCTTTATTTTGTCTCCACTTATGAAAGGTCAAGCCGACACAATAGGTATTGCGATGCGAAGAGTTTTGCTTGGAGAAATAGAAGGAACATGTATTACACGCGCAAAATCTGAGAAAATCCCACACGAATATTCTACCATAGTGGGTATTCAAGAATCGGTACATGAAATTTTAATGAATTTGAAAGATATTGTATTGAGAAGTAATCTTTATGGAACTTGTGAGGCACTTATTTGTGTCAAAGGTCCGGGATATGTAACTGCTCAAGACATCCTCTTGCCGCCTTCTGTGAAAATCGTGGATAATACGCAGCACATAGCTAGCCTAACAGAACCAATTGATTTGTGTATTGGATTACAAATCGAGAGGAGTCGAGGATATAATATAAAAACGTCAAATAACTTTCAAGACGGAAATT